CCTTCCCGAACCAAACATGAATCTTTCAATTCATTTGGCTCTCATGCCCAATTATTTAGAAAAAATGCCCATATATTTTTATAATTTTTATATAATATAATGTAATGAGCCTGTCCCCTCTTTTTTTTGTTCATATTCAAAAAAAATATATAAACTAGCACCAAATAAAAAGATTTAGAGGACTCTTTTGACAAAAAATATGTAATTGTCAACAAAGTTGTTTCTTTTGTTTCTGAAAATGCAAAAAATTTTTATTACTTATACATAACACATAGGTCGTCGCTTCAGCATTGAATAAAAAAAGGGACATTTTACCCTCTTTTACAATAAGTTATAAATAAGTCGTTCAAATCGTTTTATCATTTATCAATAGGAGTGTTATCTATCGATAAAATATTTATTTTGAACCATCTCTTTATTAACATATTGGTAGAAAGAGTACCACGCTGCATCTAGACTTCAAAGAGTTTGTTTTAACCATATTATATTTAAGGGTCTCGCGTTATTGGTTGCTAGAGAATCAAGGTAGGTTTTACCAATGAATTGAATCACGAAATGCTATGTTTCTTCCATAAAACATAAATTATTTAGATTTAGTCCGAAGTAATTCGCGCAATGGTGCACCTTTCTTTTATTTCCTAGTTAGAACGAAAAGGGTACAGCTGGTTGTATCCCGCCGATTCCTGAAATAAACAACTCGCACACACTCCCTTTCCAAAAAAGATCAATACACCAAGCACTACACTTAGATTTATTAGATTTGTTGATAAAATATCGGTATTAAACCCGAAACTCCCGGCGGATGGCCAGTAGCCCCAAGAAAGGAAAGAGTCGGTTACATTTTTCATATCATCTCCTCATATGGATAGACTAACTAGATCGACTAAAAAATTGACTAGACTTATTTTTGTATCACTTCGCACCTCTTTTTTATTTAGTCCTTTTTTGTTTTGTTCCTATTGAGAAATTGTGAAATGGATTTTATTTATGTGAACTATCCCCTTGTTTCAATACTTAGTTTCTCTTGGAGTAGGAACGGGAAGGATGAAAGCGAGGCGGGATACTAATTCCTCATCCGCAAATCCAACCTTCCCGTAGGTTATTTTCTTTTGTCAACGACGCCATAATTCTACGAACGAAATCTTGATATAATTTGAAAAATCAAACGACAAGTCCAAGGCAATAAATATATATTTTATATTTCTAATATTAAACAAAGGGATTCGCAAACAAAAGGGCCAACGCTACAACGAGTCCATAAATTGTTAAAGCTTCCATAAAAGCTAGGCTAAGTAATAGAGTACCTCGTATTTTGCCCTCCGCCTCAGGCTGTCTCGCGATACCCTCTACAGCTTGGCCCGCAGCAGTCCCTTGACCAACCCCCGGTCCAATAGAAGCAAGTCCTACAGCCAACCCAGCAGCAATAACAGAAGCGGCAGAAATAAGTGGATTCATGATAAGTTCCTCGTACCAAAAAAAGAAATAGTTAATGATACAACTACCCAACCAATTATGACTTAATTATTACATCGTAGGATTCATTCAATCCAATAGAAGTAACTAAGAACTTCTAGTTAAAATAATAGTATTAGTGAATCATCTATTCTATTGCTGAAAATGAGAGGAGTAGGTCAAAGTAATCTATCTTTAAGTCATATATACCCAGCAATATGTAATATCACATATACATGTCTTTCTTCCATAACGTAAACCAACTGTTTATCTTTGATTCAATAGGATAGGATTTGAGAATCAATTCTCGAAATATCTCCAAGAGTTTACTTTTTTTATTGCCTTTTTGTTTATCATTATTTCAACGGATCTAATCTAACTACACAAATTGATTAGTGCAAATCATCTCATACAAATATTATTATTATATTAATTTATGTTCATACAATTTGTTAGTTATTATTTTTTACTAGTTTTGTTTGTCCAATTCGTGAATAAAATAAACTAAAACGGGAATCCTTCGCTCTTTTCTCTTTTTTTTTGAATCGCATGTAATTGAAATAATAGAATAATGGGGTATAAATAGAATATTAGTTGGGGGGGGGGTATGCTAGTAAGTGGACGGAAGATAACTTTAGGAAAAAGAGCATTTTTGTCTCTTTCCCTTTTTTTGCAACTCTCTAATATCCTACTTTTTTTTGTTTTGCTATTCCTTTCTATCGTATATGACGTAGTTGTATATTCCTTAAATAAATTATCTTGAACCAAATGCCTGCTGTTATTTATTGTTTTGAAAAAAACAACAAGACTGTTTCAATGATGGCCTTCCATGGATTCCCCTATATAAGCCGCGGCTAGGGTTGCAAAAATAAGAGCTTGAATACCACTTGTAAATAATCCAAGGAACATAACAGGTATAGGAATCACCAAAGGGACTAAAGAAACAAGAACAACAACGACTAATTCATCAGCTAAGATATTCCCGAAAAGTCGAAAACTAAGTGATAAAGGTTTTGTGAAATCTTCTAAGATGTTAATCGGTAAAAGGATTGGAGTTGGTTGAATATACTTACCGAAATACCCCAATCCTTTTTTTGTAAGACCCGCATAGAAATATGCCACTGACGTGAGTAAAGCCAAAGCAACGGTAGTATTTATATCATTCGTGGGTGCAGCTAACTCTCCATGAGGTAATTGTATGACTTTCCAAGGTAAAAGAGCTCCTGACCAATTAGAAACAAAAATAAATAGAAACATAGTTCCAATAAAAGGAACCCACGGACCATATTCTTCTCCAATTTGAGTTTTACTAACATCTCGAATAAATTCAAGAACATATTCGAAGAAATTTTGACTCCCACTCGGAATGGTTTGTGGGTTGCGAACAGCTATAGTAGCCGAACCTAATAAGATAGCAATTACAACCCAAGAAGTCATAAGTACTTGGCCATGGACTTGGAAACTACCTATTTGCCAATAGAAATGTTGGCCTACTTCCACACCCGATACATCGTACAAGCCTTTTAGTGTTAATGTGTTTACTAGAAAATTCATATTACCCCCTAAAATAAAAAATTAATTTTTTTTGATTCGACCATCTCTTTGCCTACTTGAATCTGATATTTTGAATACCAACTAAGATTACTATTTTGAATAGTAACTAATCACATAATATCCCGGTTACTCTTATTTAGTTTGTTTTTAAAAATTCAGAAATAGCACTCAACTTAAAAATATATGAGAGTTGCGAAGTAGGTTATTTATCATATTATTAATCAAGGATTTCTTATATAACTAAAATGTCCTTCACAAATTGCGAATACTAATTTGTTAAGAATTAATCGGATTGAAGATATAGCATCATCATTCGCTGGAATCGAGATATCTGCTAGATTAGGGTCACAATTTGTATCAATTAAACAAATTGTTGGAATTCCCAAAGCGATACATTCTCGTAAAGCTGTATATTCTTCGTGCTGATCGACGATGATTACAATATCGGGTAAACCTGTCATATATTTAATCCCGCCCAGATATGTTTGCAAACGAGATAATTGTCTTTTAAACACGGCTGCATCTCTTTTTGGAAGACGGCTAAGTCTCCCTGTTTTTTGTTCCATTCTCAAGTCCCTGAACGTATGAAGTCTCGTTTCTGTAGTAGACCAATTCGTTAACATACCACCGAGCCATTTTTTATTAACATAATGACACCGAGCCCGTATTGCAGCCCAGGCTACTGAATCAGCTGCTTTATTTTTGGTACCAACAATTAAGAATTGTTTTCCTCTACTTGCTGCCTCAAAAACCAAATCACAAGCTTCTGATAAAAAACGAGCAGTTCGAGTTAGATTTGTAATATGAATACCCTTACGCTTTGCAGAGATATACGGTCCCATTTTAGGATTCCATTTCCGAGTACCATGACCAAAATGAACCCCTGCCCCCATCATCTGTTCTAACTTGATGTTCCAATATCTTCTTGTCATTTCTCCCCACACCCCCCTTTTTTTTAAGAGACGAGGAACCCTGAACTCAAATAAAAGGTTGTTCCGATGGAACCTTCTACTTTACTCTATAAATTGGACGTAGAGTCACGACCCAAGCAATTCTATTCTTTTCTAGACATTTATCTTTTTATTATTAAATCAAATGACTGCACCAAATCAAAGAAAGTAGTGATAAGGGATGAATCCTTTCTTAGCAATCATAAAATCTGATAAATGGTTGTTCTGATGTATCGTGGAAATCCTTTGAAGGGGGATAATCAAACAATTTTCTGTGGTAAAACAAAATGTCTCTCATTTCTCCATCAAATCGATTCTTTTTTTTTGTTTCCAAAGGAATCTTGTTATATTGTTTTGAAGGATGCACGAATCCTTTGAATCCGGTCCCGCCAGGTATCATCCCCCCCAAAACAACGTTTTCTTTCAAACCTTTCAACCAATCAATACGTCCCCGTAAAGCTGCTTTTGCTAAAACTCGAGCAGTTTCTTGAAAACTCGCTTCCGATATGAAGCTTTGAGTATTGAGAGATGCTCTTGTTATTCCCAATAAGATGGCTCGGTAACAAATTGTTTCTTCCAAAGCTCGTCCCACTCGTTCGGCTCGTAACAATCCAATTAGTTCTCCGGGTGAAAAAACGTTTGACATTCCGTCTTCTGAAACCAACACTTTTGATGTTATTTGACGTACAACAATCTCTACATGCCTATTATGAATCTGCACCCCCTGGGATCGATAAACCTTTTGGATCTTATTAACCAAAGAGATACGACTTTGCACTATAGTTAGCTCAGCACCAACCAAGAATCTCCAAGGAATGCCAAGAATTCTTGTTATACATTCATTCCAACCTTCAATCCTTTTTTCGAGATTTATCGATATTGAATCAATTAAACGTACTTCTAACACCTGTTCCACTTTTGGAAGACCCTGCGTTATATCACCGGATCTCGATTTTTCATATATAAATGTAACTAGTGTGTCTCCTTCGTAAAAAATTTCCCCATAATGGCCATGAACAGTTGCTCCCGGGGTAGCCAAATAAGGCTTAGCTGATCGTATTATTACAGAATCCCCTTGAACAAATATAACTTGACCGGATTTTTGGTACGGTCCGTTTTTGTCTATACACACATTTTGACAAATAAACTGTCCAAGACTTATTATTGGAGAGGTCTCTTCGCAACAACTGTGACGGATAAAATACCAATTCAAATGGAATGAATTGAAAAAAATGTTACTGCCTTGATCAGTAGTATAAATTCTACCGCTCTCATCCATTGAATAATATTTAATTGCTTGAAAAGTCTGTTTTAAATTACCAAGTTGAAAATAATTTGTTAACAAGATCTGATTATGAGTTTTTAAATGGTAAAATAAATAAAAATTATCAATTGAAGGAGACGATCCTAAAGGTCCGAATGACTCCCGAATTTCAATTAGTAAATCTTTTTGAATGGATTCTTTTATTACATTATGATAGTTTACTCGGTTGGATGGGTCCATTCGAGAACACTTGGACGATAATAAAATTATCAATGATTGGAATTGCTTATTTCTATTCAACAACGTATGAATAGTTCCTTGATTTGATGGGTTAAGGAATTGTTGAATCCTTGCCTTGGAATAAATGGAATAAAACGGATTACTATGGGTGCAATCTGATCGATTATCCCAGAGCAATCCTGAAACTGCGGAATCTTTTCTTTTTACAATATACGAAATAGGAGATTTTGCCAAATCGATTCTTAAGAAATGGCGAATCAAATCGTTTGTTCTTATTTCAACAAAAGAAGCACGAGCTTCTTCGTTAGAAGAGTTTTTTTTATCTTGTTCCCAATTCAATACTAAACAAGTTCGAACTAATTGAATACTTGTATCCGAAATTCCTCTATTTTGATTGACTTTTCCAGAAAGGATATAATTGACAACTCGAAGTTGCACATTATCACTTTCCTGCAAGATATCAGTAGGGAAAATTGCTGCTAAATTGGGGCCATCCGTTATGTCATATGTAACAACAGGTCGAACCAAAACAAAATACTTTTTTTTGCTAGGTGTAATCCGTTGGACATAGATCCAATTTGTCAATTTTTTTGATTCCTTGAAATTTCCCTTTCCTGGTGGGATCAAAACGCCGCTATACCGGGATATTTTATCGGTATCCACAGGAAAATGGATATCTCCAGAAAAAATTTTAAGTTCAATTCTGTTTTTTTTTCTCTCCACCCGTACCAACCCACCTACTCGGCTTCTTATATTTAAGGTGATTGGTGTATCTACTCCAACGATACTATTGTTACGTACCATTATGAAAGAAGATCCGGATAAGATATGCACTTCCTCAGGAATGAAAAAAAATAGATCCACTTTCGTTTGGATTTGGTGTTTTGGCATAAATTCCTTGACTCCTCGATACTCAACCAAATCTTCCTTTTTAAGGATTGAATGCATTTCGATATTCCCATATCCATATTTAGTAATCCCAGAACGCTTTCTTCTATATCTAGGATCATCGAAATAGGAAAGAATACTATTTCTATTTAAGGGGATTTCAGGCGAGATACCCGGAGGGGGCGTTAGTCTGGTCTCGCCTCCTTGAATTGATTGGAGTAAAATGAGAAATAGATTTCTGCGCCTCTTTGACAATAAATCAGAATTCTCGTGCAGAATGGCCGGATATATTAGATTACAATAAAAATCCGAACTAAATAAGTAGTGTCTCGGCCAGTGTTTAGTTACAGCGAGGTTAGAAGTATATCTTCGCTTGACAGAACGAGAATGCACGTTAAGTAGATCTTGATCCTTGTGAAGCGAAAGGGAGACTGAACTGGATCTGTACGGACCTCCTAATAATATCCATAAATGACTTGTTTTTGGTAATAGATGCACATTCCCATATGTAAATTCAGATGCATGATACACATCGGTACTCCAGTGCATTTCTCCGTCTGAATCCGAATAACTATGTTTTCGAACCCTCTCTTTAAAATTAAAAATAGGTGTTCCTGCACGAATCTCAGCAATCACTTGTTCGGATTCTACATATTGATCGTTTTGAACTAAAAGAAAACTTTTTCGCGGAATATTGACATTATGAATAAGATCTTCACTCTCAATGATTACATACAAGTCTATAGAACATAGAAAGGCAGGATGCCCGTGACGGGTACGTGTCGGATGAACCAAATCCTCATTGAATTTTATTTTTCCATTACAAGGTGCTCTCACATGTTCTGCAGTACCCCCCGTGAATACGCCGCCGGTATGAAAAGTTCTTAATGTTAATTGAGTACCCGGTTCTCCAATCGATTGACCCGCAATAATACCTACAGCTTCTCCCAACTCAACCAGATCGCCATGAGTAGGACTCCGCCCATAGCATAATCGACAGATCCAAGATGTACTCCTACAAGTAAAGGGGGTTCGAATAGATATTGGTTGGGCTCGAAAGGTTATGAATCTATTTACAAGCCCAATCCCAATATCTTGATTTCGAGTAGCAATACATCGTGGACCCATATATACATCATCTGCTAATACACA